TTTTTTAATTTAAATTGAATTAAAAAGAAAAAAAAATAATTCTTTTTGGCAACCTCTAGTGAAAGAATTTATTCGTCTGTCTTCCGATTGTTTTACAGAGACAATCGGGAGACGGTAAGGATTAGATTAAATGGAAATAAGAGTATGCGAAGTGATCTATCTTGATTCTATATATATATTCTTTTTACTTAATGAAATCGAGGACAACAAAATCAAAATAAAACATAAGTCTTATTATTCCTACCTGTTAGTAACTAACATTCATTCCCTTAATACTTCCAAGGGTGTCTCCAGATATTTTGTTTGTACTTAACGTTTTCTGATTATACTAGAAATCATATAAGAAGTTGTTAGATGTTATAATTGGATTTATTGGATTCTTTCGTCAATGATGTTAGGCCAGAATCCCTTTTTGACTCTGTGCCAGTGATTCCACTATTATTTATTTTTAGTGAACAATAAAAAAAATGAAATAATTCCTTCATATTGATAGAAATAGGAGACATAATTTACATGGATATAGTAAGTCTCGCTTGGGCTGCTTTAATGGTAGTCTTTACATTTTCCCTTTCCCTCGTAGTATGGGGAAGAAGTGGACTCTAAAAATACTACTAAGTGAGTTGAGGGAAAAAACTAAAATAAAACTGTATCCATTGTTTTATAGATGGGTTCTGAAATTTTATTTTTCTATTTAATAATTAATTCAATAATTAAAAAATTAAAAAATATCTGCATTTCGGAATTATAGTGTATTCGAATGGAATAATGTATTCTATGGATAATATAGAAATAGAAAATGGATAATATAGAAATAGAAAATACTCTTTCAATTAAACAAATATTTGACTTTTTCCCATGTTTGTATTTTGAAAGTCAAGGTAATACAAATAATCGAAAACTTATTCCAACCAAATTATTTATTCTTTCTAAGATTTCGATGAACTGGCTCTTACCAAAGTGATATATGAACAATGAGGAACCGCGTAACCCGTTTTTTATTTATTTTTTTATCCCCCCCCTTTTTTTCACTTTTTTCAAAGAGAAAAGAAATCCGTTTTTTATTAGTTATTAAGCGCGGATACACACTTTCTATAGGAAACAAAATAGACATAGTAGTTGTCTAAGGAAATACTACACATAATAAGATATTGCCGTTGACTTAGGCGAGTCACATATTACGTGCTTATCGCTTGTTTTATTATTTGGTTTTTGATTTATTTGAGTTTCGAAATTGGATTTATGTTTTCTCATGGTTCAAACGTTAAAAATCGGTTGGGTTTTACTAATATTTTTAAAATAGGAAAAAGTTTCCCATAGAACCCCTAGATCATCTGTTAACTATTAAATTTTTAATTTAATCAATTACTTCTTCGGAATGCTAAAAAGATTATTTTATTTGATTTTTGTTTTAATATGATACCGGGATTGGTCTTGAAAATAATCAGAAATCTAGAAATTCGAATCGGACGAAAAAAAGTTGCCTTTTGCTTATTTCAGATTGATTGGAACCAATACAAATCAAATAGATGAAACAAAAAAAATTGGACGCTATGTGCATTACATATATGCGATTGACTATATATATCAATAAATGAAGATAGATATTGTAAATCGATTCATATTAAACCTCTATCTTTATAGAGTAAAACTTTATACACTACAATAATAGATAGTATGGGGTAGAAAGAAATAAAATCCATTTCTTTCTACCATACTATCAGATTTCATAGAATACTGACGATTCTAGTCCGATCATTTCATTTAAGAGTAAGACGCAAAATTGAAATCTTTTTTAATTTTTTCTTCCATCATTGCATTGATAAGAACTAAGAAGTAAGGTTTAAGTCAAATTAATCACTTTGACTTACCGTTTTTACGTAAATTATAAGTAAGAAGGCAGTAGGAACTAGAATGAACAGTGCAGTAGCAATAAATGCGAGAATATTTACTTCCATAATCTCATTGTTAGATTTCTCTTTAATTCGCAATAACTCGGGATTTAATCCCATAGAGATGATAAATCTTTCGTCGGTAAATTCAATGGTATAAATTACATCTCGATGATATCGAATCGGATCAATATCATGAATAACAATATCTGAACTATCAAATCGATTCATCGTCAAGAATTGAATAGTATAACATAGGAAGATCTTTTATCCATACCAAATTCAAAAATTTATTTCTGATCCAATCAAAAAAAAATTCCTTTACTCTTTTTTTTAATATTCTCACCCTTCGATTAGTAATAGGATAAACTTTGAATCCTAAAGTGTTCTATCAAAATAAAAGTAACTCCCTTTTTTTGTATCGTGCAAATTCCATTTGTGTGTGTGTGTTCGCTGTAAACATATTCTATAGTACTCTATTTTATTACACAGATCGGGAGTAATCGAAAAAGCCAGGTCTAGTAGTACAGTATCTCCTTCTCTTGGAATCCTGAATACGACGCTACTAATAATTGTGCTAATCCACATATGTTTCTTTTCCATCAATCAGTATTAGTTGAAGAAATGGAAATTACCCTATTTGTTTGATGAGAAATGTGAAACGAAAAAAAGAAAAAAAAAAAGAGAGATCCCTGTTAGGAATGAGATTATGTTTGTTATTTTGATTCCCTTTCACAGAAGAAATGAATTGATGTATCTTTTTATTGGATTTCTATCCATCGGGACTGACGGGGCTCGAACCCGAAGCTTCCGCCTTGACAGGGCGGTGCTCTGACCAATTGAACTACAATCCCAGTAAAAAAGTGTACAGCATGCATATTCTTACGATTTCATTCAAACCTTTTTCTATTTCGATTTTAGATTAGAATTGTCTTGTTCTAACTGGCAGAGGCGGTACTAATATATTGATATTGAGATTTTTATTTATATGGATATACACTTTAGCGAGATCTACACGGATTACTAGTAATCTGTTTGTTATTTCCAAATCGATTGAAAATCAATCTTTCAATAAATCAATGAAAATAAAAAAGAGTCTCTTTTTATTTAGACTTTATACTTCCAGACCTTGATATGAATCTAGATCATTAGCAAGATCTGAATTTGTGGAAAAAATACGTAATAAAATAAATAGTGGTAGGGATGTAGCAGATTTTTATTCTTGTGTATCAAAGTTCATTGGGCATTTCCGGAGAACAACAAACAGTTACATCATCTCATGGTGGATCGGCGAATTATTGGGCCGAGCTGGATTTGAACCAGCGTAGACATATTGCCAACGAATTTACAGTCCGTCCCCATTAACCGCTCGGGCATCGACCCAGGAAAAATCAATTTAAGTCCTTATTTTATTGATAATCCACGATCAACTTCCTTTCGTAGTACCCTAACCCTACCCCCAGGGGAAGTCGAATCCCCGCTGCCTCCTTGAAAGAGAGATGTCCTGAACCACTAGACGATGGGGGCATACTTGCCCAACCGCCATTATACTATGTTCATAGTATAAACAGTTTTTTGAAATTGTCAATATAATGGAATGATATGACTCGATCAGAAGGATCTTTCCGTCTTTCATAATTCCATAGAATTTTTAGATTCATCATTTTCATTTTTAAATTGTTCAGTCCAATCCCCACTCTATAATTCTAAAAATATAAAAAAAAAAAAGTAATACGAAAGAGAGATAGGAGCCTTTCGGGGAATGATTGGTTTGCCGGAAAAGAAAAGGCGAGGGGGTTAAACTTCATTTCTTTCACTTTCATTCATTGTTAAGAAGGATTCGGTGGGCATATTTCTATCTCACACTAAGCCGGGAAATTAAAAAACGATAATCAATCTGGAAATCCGGGAAGAGGGATAGGGATCAACAAGTTATTGAAAAATTGTTTTTCGATAAGAATTTGGTTGAGAGACAAATTGAATCCATTTATCAACGATTCGATGAAAAATCTTGTATCTATGTTTTGAATTGGTGGATACATGTATCAATCAAATGAATTTCGTTAGGATGAGGATCAATTAAATTAGAATCGGTTTTGAAATAATTCATTACACTGATGTTTAGAAAATACAATATCAATAAACCCATTTTACCTATACTATACTCACTAGGTAAATCCAATCTCTTGTTCCTTAATCAGCCGCTATGCAGATAAAACGTATCTATGTACATATATTCTAATTTCATATAAATTTCATATAATCATATAATATAACATAGAATAAGTATATGCAGTAATAAATATATGCACTAGACTCATAGTGGCTAGTTCCTTATTCAGGAATTGAACCAAACGGGGCCCTTTTAACTCAGTGGTAGAGTAACGCCATGGTAAGGCGTAAGTCATCGGTTCAAATCCGATAAGGGGCTTTTTTTTTTCTTTTTTCATAAAACTCCAGCGGTAGTATTAATATTTGAAGAGAGAATAGAGATATTGTTGATATTTGTAATAAAAAAACTAAGGAATCGTAGAATTTCATTAGAAAATGGAATTCTGAATTCTAATATTATCGTTATCATTCTAATGAATTCGAATATAGTAATTCTAGTTAGCTAGTTAGAAAGTAGAACATTTTTTTATTATTTCATTATAATGAATGCCAGATATTCCTATTTTCTATTATTCAAATCAAAAGAGATCGGAAAGATTCTAAATCAACAAAAGAAAAAGTAAGTAGACCTAACCCATTGAATCAGAACTATATCAACTATTCTGATATTCAAATTCGATAGAGATAAAATTTGAACAGTGGATCTTTTTTTATTTCATTTTTTATATTTGTTTGATTTGGACTCCGCAAGAATCTGTCGATATTTCCGATTAAATCTTCTTGTTCCTAGAGGTTCTATAGGAAAAATTTGCTATTCCCTTCCTCCACGGAGAAAGGTTTATTCCAAGTCCCAACATACAAATAATTCTTCATTTTCAATATCTTTCAGAACACAAGAAAAGATCAATTTACTCTATTATTTATAGAATATTATTTAGATAGGATATATTATTTATATAAGATATGATATATCCATATAAAAAAGAAATCTATCAAATC